CTCTCTCCGCTATCCCTCATCACTGGATCCCTTGATTAAAATAGTTAATGGAATAAAGAATTCCTAAAAAAAGCAAAGTTAAAAATGTCTTATGTTTATTCTTCACGTCCAGGATTGCGTCCTGGATCATTAGATAAGAATCCGAAGATGAAGAGAGAAACAAAGAATATCACTACTGTATAAACGAAGAGTTTGAGAGTAAGCATTACAAAATCTCCAAGATCATTTTTTTAGGGGAATAGATTACCCATTTTTTTCGTACCGCATATGCTATAATGAAGTGTGTGTTTTTTTTTTTTCAAAAAATCATGAATTTAGGAGAATATTGAAGATTTCATCGAAAACTTACAGCAGCTTGCCAAACAAAGGCTAAGAGAAAAAAGAATAGAGGTATGATAGGCATAATGTCGATGAGTGGATTGAAAAAAGCATAAGCCTCGGGCAATTTGGCGAAGAAAAAACTACTCGAACTCAAATAAGGGATAGAATTAAGACAGATACAGATTAAACTAAAGATATTAAGCATAACAAAAATTTCGTTCTTGTAGATTAGATAATTTAATTTTGATTGAGTCATTTTTATAATATAAGGTAAAAATGAAAAAGGCAGGCCAAAAAATCCTTCTTTTTCTTTGAACTATCCCAAATAAAACCCCTTTCAATTCTCAAACGAGAATACAAAGAATTATACTTTCATACAATATCTTAATAGAATTCAATGTAATGATCAATGAATTTTTTGATTCTATCTCTCCATGTATAGAAACCTAGCAACAATATATTACATACTAGAATTGACGAATAACCAATACTAATATAATATTAGTATTTATTAGTGTTGAATAGAAATTTAAATGGGGCGTGGCCAAGCGGTAAGGCAACGGGTTTTGGTCCCGTTACTCGGAGGTTCGAATCCTTCCGTCCCAGACCCTTTCTGCTATAAAGGGCAGATTGGATTACATTGTTTCCAACATTTAACAAAAAATTGTTAAAGAGAACAATCTTTCGTTCTGAATTCTAAGAATGATTCTTAAGAATTTTTTTTGGTTTCTTACAAACAGAATCAAGTGTCAAATGCAGTTGGAAATAAAGATCTTTATTTTTTAACTTAATTTTTATGATATAAATCTTTGCTTTGGTATTCGAAGAAGTGCAATAAATCTATATATTATCGATAAACTTTCCAACCTTCGTGGGTCATTGGAATAGTTTATTTGATTAAAAACAGATTTTATTCTGGAATTGGGAATTCATTAGAGCCCCTTTCTTTGAGGTTTTTAATTTATTTGTTCAAGAAAAAAAAGGATCCTTCATGATTGATCGTCCCGAACAATCTGTTGAAAATTTAAATAAATCTTAAGCAAACTAAACTCATTTATTCTTTAATTTTTTTTTTTTTTTTATGTATAGATATAATATAAAATCAAAACTATACGGCCGGCCATATCATAATATATAATAATATATACATATATAAGTTGATCCAATGACTATTCATGATTTCATATTGAATCAATTCCATATCAGTTTGAAATTAAATAATAAAAATGTTATGGTAAAACTTCGTTTGAAACGATGTGGTAGAAAGCAACGTGCGACTTGAAGGACATGATTGACTGTGGATTCTTACATCCGCCATTTTCTATAAGAATGAAGATGCTCTTGGCTCGACATAGTTTGTTCTTTTTACTAGGAACCTAATTTGTGTTGGGTTCTAATCTAAATAAAAAGTACATGATGAAGCTCGAGCAGAAAGTATTGAGATTCATTTATCGGGGGGAAGAATCTAGGGTTAGTGACAATAAAAATCAATAAGTTGAACCAACTTTGTAAATATATCCTCTATAATATAAATTTTTAATATAAATGGATAAATTATATAAATTGAAAAGGGTTAAAATTCAAACAAGTTTGAAATAAAAAAGAAAATAAGTAATATTTGTCGGAATTCATAAAACTATTTCGATCAAAAGTGTATCACAAGGGAATCAATCTCTCTTATTTTTTTCTATAGTCTATAGAAAGAAATAAGAAAAAAAACAAAAGGTATGTTGCTGCCCTTTTGAAAGGAGTAAGGATCACCGAAGTAATGTCTAAACCCAATGATTTCACAAAACAAAGATAAAGGATTCCGGAACAAGGAAACACTATTTTCAATTGTCTCAACAATTGAATCAAAATGCGGAATAAAAATTGATTCGAGACAAACAAAAGAGGTTAGAGACGGCTCAATAAATATCTAAGGATTTCCTCAGAATTACCCAACTTGAGTTATGAGTACGAATGATATCTTTTTAACTTTCGTAAGGAAAGAGGAAGAAAAAACCACTTTAATCATAGTCTAATTCATTATTTATTCAGTATTTTATGGATATATTTGCCGTTATATACATAAATTAGAATCATTTTTTCTCGAGCCGTATGAGGATAAAACCTCCTATACGTTTCTAGGGGGGGCATTGTTTATCTACATCTATCCCGATGAGCCATCTATCGAATCGTTGCAATTGATGTTCGATCCCGAAGAGAAGGAAGAGATCTTCGGAAGGTAGGTTTTTACGATCCGATAAAGAATAAAACCTATTTAAATGTTCCCGCTATTCTATATTTCCTTGAAAATGGCGCTCAACCCACAGTAACTGTTCATGATATTTTAAGGAAGACAGAATTATTTAAAGAAGGAATATTGGGTTAACTGTTAATTTAATTAAATTAAAAAAATTGAATAAAAAAGAGAGGGTACTAGCATCTATCTTTATCTTTGTATAATTATTTCTCCAGAATTTGTTTGTTCTTTTTTTTGCTCACTTATTATTTTATTATTTATTTTTTATTGTTATTGTGGGAATAAAATTTACCGACAAAGACAGGGTCAATTTCGATTATTGTACCTCTTTTGATTGAATCAACTCGATATTTTTCTCTACCCTGCCTTTATTTATTTTTGCATTCAAATTTATTTTTTTACTTATATTGTGCCAATCCAACACAAGGCCTTAATTTGATTTATTTAGAATTTTTTTCTCAGCATTCTATATCATATTGACAATGGTGTACCGAACAAATATAATTTGATCGTAGATAAATAAAATGGATCTGTTTATTCCTGCCTCATATTTATTTTTTTTCCTTCGCTTTAGCCTTAGTCACCTTAGTCATAAGGATGTGTTTACTGAATTTACTGGTATACAAGACGTAAAAAAAAAAAAATGGAATGGATCAAGAGAAAAATAGGTATAAGTTTTGATTATAGATATTAGATATATCTATTGAGAATTTATTATTTTTTAATCCAATCCTACCTATTTTAGTGGATTGGTGTTTATAATTGATTAAAAAAATCTTTCTTTTAAATTGAATTTGTTGCTAGTTCAATCTTTATTATTTTGGCGGGATGGGATCAATTTTTTTTTTTTTTTTTTGATCGTATCTACAATCCGGGTTGCTAACTCAACGGTAGAGTACTCGGCTTTTAAGTGCGACTATGATCTTTTACACATTTGGATGAAGCAACGAATTCGTCCAGACTATTGGTAGAGTCTATATAAAGACCACGACTGATCTTAAAAGGTAATGAAGGAAAAAACAGCATGTCGTAATAATTTTTTTTTTTTTTTTAATTAAAATAGAACTTTTAATTTAATTTATCCTTAACTTAACTCTATATATATATTATTAATTGTTTTTATTTTTGGAAGGAGACAAAAGAAATTTACAGTTGAGTCTAGTGAATAAATGGATATCGTCTTTTAGCCTTAATTTTGGTAAAACAAAAAGCAACGAGCTTATATTCTTAAAATTGGAATAATTACCCGATCTAATTTGTATGTTAAAAATAGATTAGTGCCAGTGCAGAAAAAGGTTTTTATGCGAGTGAATCATTGATTATTTTTTTATTTTTTTTATGAAAAAAAATCCTAACTATTCTCTTGGAGACGGATGTGTAGAAGAAACAGTATACTGATAAAGTAAAGAGAATATAATTTTTTCCAAAATCAAAAGAGCGATCGGGTTGCAAAAATAAAGGATTTTTTACCCTCTTGTAATTTTAACAAAGGATAAAACCTATTGTATAGAAAAGGAGAGGAAAAGGATCCTGTTGATTGGATTCTAGGTCTCCGGGGTCTATCTTTAATTTCTTAACTATATATACTGTAATTATATACCCTGTTCGGACCATATTGCACTATGTATCATTTGATAACCCAAGAAATGCCTCCTGTCTTGTGTCTCTGTTTCAAGTAGAAAAATGTAAATGGAAGAATTACAAGGGTATTTAAAAAAAGATAGATCTCCGCAACAACACTTCCTATATCCGCTTCTCTTGCAGGAGTATATTTACACACTTGCTCATGATGATAGTTTAAATGGTTCGATTTTTTACGAACCTATCGAATTTATTGGTTATGACAATAAATTTAGTTTAGTACTTGTAAAACGTTTAATTATTCGAATGTATCAACAGAATTTTTTGATTTATTTGGTTAATGATTCTAATCAAAATAGATTCGGTGGACACACCAATTATTTTTATTCTCATTTTTTTTATTCTCAAATGGTATCAAAGGGTTTTTCAGTCATTGTGGAAATTCCATTCTCGCGACGATTAGTATCTTCCTCCGAAGAAAAAGAAATACCAAAATCTCAGAATTTAGGATCTATTCATTCAATATTTCCTTTTTTAGAGGACAAATTATCTCATTTAAATAATGTTTCAGATATACTAATACCCCATCCTATCCATTTTGAAATTTTGGTTCAAATCCTTCAATGCTGGATTCAAGATGTTCCCTCTTTACATTTATTGCGATTCTTTCTACATAAATATCAGAATCTGAATAAAACTATTCAGAGTAATAAAACTATTTATGTTTTTTCAAAAGAAAATAAAAGACTATTTTGGTTCTTGTACAATTCTTATGTATCTGAATGTGAATTTTTATTAGTTTTTTTTCATAAACAATCCTGTTATTTACGATCAACATCTTCTGGAGCCTTTC